GATGAAAAATGAAGACTAAGACTGGAGCTTCGTAGAAAAAGCCCTTTATCGGATTTGAACCGATGACTTACGCCTTACCATGGCGTTACTCTACCACTGAGTTAAAAGGGCCCATTTTCTTCAATTCATGAATTAACCACTAGCTACTATAGAGTCTACTACATGTACCTATGTATGTACTACATGCACATATATACATGTATACATAAGGGCTCATTCAGGAACAAGAAAATGGATTTACCTAGGAAGTTTTAGTTATTTATATTTGAGAAATATCAATGCAATGAGTTGTTTCAGGGCCGCTCCTAATTGCTTTTATTGACCCATCCGGACGAGATTCACTTGATTGATTGATACATGTATCAATCCGATATAGATCCAAGATATTTCATCGAATCATGTGATGAAGGGATTCGACCCGTACCCTAAACCAAATTATTATAGAGAAAAGAATCTTTTCGATTATTTGTCGATCCCTTTCCAGATTTACGAGTTCTACATCATCCTTTTTGAATAAATCAAAAAAAAAATTCTATCGTTTCTGAATTTCCTGGCTTAGCTTAGTGTTAGTGTGGGATAGGCATAGCTCATCTTAACGATGAACGAATCGACGAGTGGAAATTGAAGAAATGGAATGGGCTTTGCCTTTTTTCTGTCGGATAAATCACTCCCTGAAGGATCCTATACTCTGTCCATAGGATGGTTCATGAATCAACAACCCAAAAATGATATTCCATTCTTGTAAGCAAGAAAGATTCTTCGATCTAGTCATAGCATTGACAATTTCAAAAAACTGCTCATACTATGAGCATAGATAGTATGATGGCGATCGGGCAGGTATGCCCCTATCGTCTAGTGGTTCAGGACATCTCTCTTTCAAGGAGGCAGCGGGGATTCGACTTCCCCTGGGGGTAAGACGAAAGGGAGTTGACCATGGATTATCAATAAGCCTAGAATGGATTCTTCCTGGGTCGATGCCCGAGCGGTTAATGGGGACGGACTGTAAATTCGTTGGCGATATGTCTACGCTGGTTCAAATCCAGCTCGGCCCAATAATTCGCCGATCCATGAGGATGGTATAACCAATTTGTCCTCCATAAATACCTGATATATAGAAAGAAAGAGTCCGTCCATTTTTTCTGCTATATCCCTATTTATCTTATCCTGCGTGTTTTTGATCTTTCTAACGATATTAATAATAATCTGTAAATAATTAACAAGAATCTGTAAATATAAGTGGAATAAAGAAAAAAACAAAAAAGAGTCCTTTTTTGTTTTTTCACTGAAAGATTGATTATCAATCGATTTGGCAATAAAAGAATCCACAGGATTACTAGTAATCCGCGTCACTCTCGCTATAGTCCATATCCGTGTAGATATCAGTATATCACTCGTCTTTCTGTTACAAGACGTTGATTTTCAATTAAATAGAATAGAAGGGTTCGAATGAAATTATAAGAATATGTATGTATGCTGTACACCTCATTTCCCCGGGATTGTAGTTCAATTGGTCAGAGCACCGCCCTGTCAAGGCGGAAGCTGCGGGTTCGAGCCCCGTCAGTCCCGACCTAGAATCCGATGAATCCATCAACTCATCTTTCCGTTTTCTGTGAAGAGGGGGAGACAAGGAGCAGGATTTAATCCCCTTTAATCCCCCAGGGGATCCTTATTTCTTTCGTGTTTTTCGTTTCGCATTTCTCATGGGAGAAATACGGGAATTTCAATTACTTCAACTAGTACCGATTGATGGGGGAGAGACGTATGTAGATTGATCAGTAGTATCGCCCTATTCAGGATTTCAAGAGAGACCGCACGGGTCTGTCTTTTTCGATTGCTCCTGATCCATGGAATAGAGTACCCATAGGTTTCCCGGGAGCACATACACAAATTGTATTTGTTTATTGTACGATAGACAATTAACTTAATATAGATAGTTACTAGTTGCCCCGACAGAGTACTTTTAAGATTAAACCTACCACCCTTTTTTTCTAGCTCCGATTTTGTGGAACCTAAATTACTGATTGAAAACAATTTCTCTATCTCATTAAAATTGCATACTTCATTTTTGATGTATGTGTCCCAGTTCCAATCCAAGGACAGAGGATACTAATAAAAGATCAAACAAAGATCTGCCCCTCTTGTTCTAGGGGGGGATGATCTTTTTGTTCCTTCATATTTTAATGGCCCCATCGAAGAAAAAACAAAATCAATAAATAAAATAGTGAATTTGTCGGAATATTATATTAGATCTTTTATACCGAACCAATCTTTATCACACTTCTCTGTCTTCCAAGAAGATTAGATCTTCACAAAAACTTCGTTTCGAACTTAACTCATTTCTTTTTTCATTTCATCCCTACCATTGGGGTTTGTGACCAATGGAACGGCGGTCGGATGATTGTATAAGGAAGACGGCAGGTTATAGAAAAGAAAGAGTGGAAATGATACATTCAATGGGATTCTTGATTGGACCAGGAATCCCATTTTGGGTTCGGTATGGATAAAAGATCTTCCTATGTTATACTATTCAATTCTCGACGATGAATCAATTTGATAGATCAGATATTGTTATTCATGATATTGATACGATTCAGTATCATCAGGATGCAATCCATGCCATTGAATTTACAGGAGAAAGACTTATCATCTCTATGGGATTAGATCCCGAGTTATTGCGAAGCAAAAAAACGATGAGATTATGGAAGTCAATATTCTCGCATTTATTGCTACTGCGCTGTTCATTCTAGTTCCTACTGCTTTTTTACTTATCATCTACGTAAAAACAGTTAGTCAAAGTGATTAATTTGAATGAAACTTTACTTATTAGTTCTTATCAACGATTGAAGAAAGGGATTCAAATTCCAAGTCTTAAATGAAATGATCGGGTTGGAGTCAGCAGTATATGAGATAGTATGGTAGAAAGGTTCATATAGTTCTTTCTACCACACTATCTATTATTGTAGAAAGATATGGGCTTGATATAAATCAATCCACATACCTACATATCATATATATATGTACATGTAAATAGCACTCCAATTCTATTTCTTTGCTACATCAATTTGTATTGATCCCGATCAATCTGAAATAATCGAACGTCAACTCTTCTAATTCCTGGGTTTCTAATTATTTTCAATATGAATCTCCGGATCCATCGAAAGAATCAATGGAGGAAGAATAGTATGGGCATAGGCATATATTATATAAAAGAAAACCAAGCCCTTTTTTTTAGCATTACGAAGAAGTAATTGATTGATCCGTTAACAGATGATCCAAAGAGTTCTATAGTAACTTCTTCGGATTTTGAAAAGGATGTGGTAGACCCCACCGATTTTTCATGCTTGAACCATGACATGAGGCGAGTCAATAAAGCATAAATAAGATTCCTAGGAGTATAAAACAAAACGGTAAGTACGCATACCCGCAAGATTTTATTATGTTATTCGTAATACCTCTTTTCTTTGGACAACGACTATGTCTATGTCGCCTCGGTAGAAAGTACATATCTACGTAATAGAAGAATGGCTTCTTCTTTGAACAGCAAAGAGAAGAGGGAAACAAATCAAAAAAAAAAATAGGGGTTGGCTGCTCCTCATTGTAATATGCATAATTCTAGTAAGAGCCGGTTCCTCAAAATAGAATATTTAGCAAGAATTCGGTTGGAAAAATTTCCCATTGGGAATCCAGTCGTTGAAATATTTGTTTGATCAAAAGGTTCTTAGGATTCCAATAGAATTTATGAAGTGGAGATATTTTGATTTTAAAACGCTTTGCAGAACGATCTATTAAACAATAGATACAATTCGATTACTCAATTAGTAGTACCCCTAGAGTCCACTTCTTCCCCATACTACGAGTGAGAGGGAAAATGTAAAGACTACCATTAAAGCAGCCCAAGCGAGACTTACTATATCCATGTGAATTGTGTCCCCTATCTCTATGAATATAAAGGAATTATTCCATTATTGATCACTAATAATAGTGGAATCAATGGTGCAGAGTCAAAATGGGATTGTGACCTAACGTTATTGATGAACCAACCCAATGAATACACTCGTAACAAGTCCCTATATGATTTCTTGTGGAATCGGGAAGCACTAAGTACAAGCAAGATACGTAGTTACCTCCTTGGGAGTCTCAAGGGGATGTTACTAATGGAACATGTAGGAATAGTAAGGCCTATTGTTTGTTTTGTTGCCTTTCATAAACAAAAGTAGAAAAAAAAAAAAAATATACCATCAAGATAGATAACTATCTATCACATATCCCTATTTTTTTTTTTTTTTCTACTTTGATTCTATAAATATTCTATAAAAGGCAATTACCCATACAATATTAATATTAATTGAAAATTGAAAACCTGAGCACTCAGAGACTCTCGTAAGTTTGTCTGGATACAAAGTATCTTCAGTTCTTTCCACAACTCCTTATTTGATTCTCCATCAGTCTACCCAATCTAATTCAAGACTCAGTCAGTAAACACCAGTAGGGTGAGGTAATTAGGAAGTATTTAGAGTCCTTCCTATAATACCTACTTGGATCCTAGGAGCAAGGATTTACAGTCCCTTAGGAACCTTCCTTTGTATACACGGATTTACGGTCCCCGACTTTCGTAGTTCTGAATCTCACAATTGAATCTTACTATAGATTTGATTCGATTGATAAATCAAATCAATAGCCTGAGCGCATCAGTAATAAGTGAGTATTTCTTTATTCATATTGTATTGGTATGATACCGGTTTGGGCCACACCCGGATTTTTGAAGAAATAATTGAAAGTCTTTTATAGAACCCCCTCCCCTGATTCTTAAAATCCAGTATCGACAGTCCTCGCTCCTTACCTCTGCTTCTGCCGGGCAAGAATTTAGTGAGTTCTATTAGGAGGGTAAGAGATTCCGAGTCTTTTGTTAATCAGGCGACACCCGGATTTGAACTGGGGAAAAAGGATTTGCAGTCCCCCGCCTTACCACTCGGCCATGCCGCCAAAACGATACAAAATAG